TACTCATTCAATTGGAAGTATTGATCCAATTCCAAAATTATGTTTCGTAATTTCATAATCCAAATTTTCCATTTTTAAATGACCCTTGGATACAAATCACGAGAATCGATATTTTTCCTCGAATATGTCATTGAAAGGTAAAGGATTCAATCCTTTTTAAGAAATCAAGTTTTTGATCGGAATATGAATCAAACCGAAAGATCCCTTAACTCTTAAGGGGATTCATAGAACGAATCACACTTTTACCACTAAACTATACCCGCTATAACTATAATAGAATATTATATACAAATGAACTTTTTGTCGAACAGAGGAATTGGGCGTAATAAAGATAGGATCATAAAAGAATCATGAAAATGCAAGTGTCGACGTTTTTCGCGGGGGATTTCAATTTAATGAGATTCCGGAAAGAAAGGGGGCTCTTTTAAATAACTAAAAAACAAGCTCTACCTTTTCTTTTGCTGGAGGGGTTTTAATAGATATGGCTCGCTAAAACCACTGAAATCATAACAGAAAAATGCATTCATTCTTATTTAAGAATCCATAGTTTCATTTTTTTATTCCCGTTTTTATTCCCGTAAGGTCGTCAAGTAACTCAAAAAGGGAGAAAAAATTATAATATAAAATAAGAAATGCGACTTTTATATAATTTATATCCATTTATATAAAAAGAATGGAAATAGCCCCGCGTCTTTTTATTGCTGCTTTAATTTTGTTTTCAATTCAAATCAGCTAAATTCTTTTAGCTAGGATTCGTTGGAACAAAAAAAGGCCCGGCTAGGTATTGACCGGGCCAGGCTGTGGGAATAAAAGGAACAAAATCAAAGCACCGGGGTCTTCTTTATTTTTCTTTAGATTTGTCTATTGGATCTTTCGAGCCCTTACTTATATCTAAATGAAATTGCTGGTAAAAGTTGTACATATCTATATAATAAAGAAAGAGAAAGAAAGACTTTTTTCAATCCTTACTTCATGTGTAATGTAACATAGTAATTATTACCTTTTTCAATTGGGAGAGATGGCTGAGTGGACTAAAGCGGCGGATTGCTAATCCGTTGTACGAGCTATTCGTACCGAGGGTTCGAATCCCTCTCTTTCCGTTTCCATTGATGATTGATTTATCTTTCAAATTTTGCAAACCCTTTTTTCTTTTTCCTAGTTCAACATGTGGAATAGATAAAAAAATCCTAAGAAATAAAATCAAGCAAGGAAAATGAAAACCCTTTTTATTCTTCACGTCCAGGATTACGTCCTGGATCATTAGATAGAAATCCAAAGATGAACAGAGAAACAAAGAATATCACTACTGTGTAAACGAAAAGTTTAAGAGTAAGCATTACACAATCTCCAAGATCCTTTTTTGGGAAAAAAAACGAGAAAAGAGAATAGATCCTCCATTTTTATACTAGAATATTCTAAATATTAGAATATTCTAATAGATTCTATCCTATTTTGACACCAAGAAATGAAGTGATTTCTAAAAAAAGAAAAGGATTTTCTGAAATTCAAAGTCATTTGTAATAAGAGTAGCTCATTACCAAAAATGGATTTCATACCCCAATTAGATATTATTGTAGGGGACCCTAATAGGGTTAGGGTCTTTCGTTGGAAAAAAGGTCAGAATGACGAAATGGGTCGAGCTGGGTTTTGATTTCTCGAGGTTATCCCCGACTTTCCGTGTTTGAATCGAAGGTTCATACTGTATTAGTTGCTCTTCTTAATTGTTAATTGTTAGAGTTTTTTTTTCTCGAATAAATCATGAATTTTCTAGGATAGTATTAAAGATTTTATCGAAAACTTACAGCAGCTTGCCAAACAAAGGCTAAGAGAAAAAAGAACAAAGGTATGACTGGCATAACATCTACGATAGGATTCAAAAAAGCATAGGCCTCGGGCAATTTGGCGAAGAAAAGACTAGTCGAATAAAGGGTAGAATTAAGACAGATATAGATCAAACTAAAGATATTAAGCATAACAGATATTTTGTTCTTGGAGATAATTGCATTTTGGTTGAGTTATTGATATAAATAAGGAAAAATGAAGTAAGGTAGACAAAAAGCCCCTCTTTTTCTTTGAACCCACCCAATCAAAAATCCTCCAATTCTCAAAAGAGAATAGAAGAAATCATACTTTCATACAATATCTTAATTGAATTATATGTAATGATCAATAAATTCAGTTGAATTCTATATCTACACGTGTCAAAATCCTAGCAAGAATCTAATCTAGTCTAGAAAAAGATTTTCTATAGATATTTGGACTGGAATTGACGAATACGCAACACCAATATTAGTCTTTATTAGTGTCGAATAGAAATCTAAATGGGGCGTCGCCAAGTGGTAAGGCAACGGGTTTTGGTCCCGCTATTCGGAGGTTCGAATCCTTCCGTCCCAGAGCGTATCCATTCTATCAGAATAAAGATTCCTTTTTTAAACAATCTTCTGTTTAAAGGTATAATATTAGTCATAGAATGTAATTCTTGCTTTTTTTTTAATGATTCAGAGAAGAATCATATCTTTTTTTTTCACAACAAACTGACTGGAATTGAGTGCAAATGACACGCAAATGTAACTGAATATATTTGTGATCCAGGTAAGATGGTAACATAGATCACAAAAGTTTGAATTCAAAAGGGGTAGGGCGGGCTTTTCATCATATGCCCATCCCTTCATATTGAAGGAAGTTAGTTACTTAGAAAAACCTTAGGTCCCGTCTCTATATTGAATTTTCAATGATTTATTTTGAATCAAAATGCGAAGGGGCCTATTTTTCCTATCTCTTTTTCCCTACCCCTTAAACTTAAATGAGGTATCCCAAATTATGAATCTTAATGTTCTGCGGATCTCTGAATTCTAAATAAGAGTAAGAGGGGGCTCTTGGTACTAATTAATTAAATTCACTCAATGGGATTACATATCTTAAGGCTGGGTTAGGGTAAAATAATAAATAGTAGCAAGGATGTAATCTGGACTTGTTTGTCTTTGTCCCTAGACAAGAGATAGTTCATATTCCAGAAAAAGAGATCTTTTTGAGATTTATGAATCATCATTTCCATTGAATTCGGGGAGTAGATGGCCGTTAATCAGCAACCAAATATATTTATGAATTTAAATCTCTGTGTCTGTTCGAATCACATTAACAAAGAATCAAGTTACATATGTAACCAATATCTTTATCTTTTTTTTGAACTTTTTAGGGATTTGGTGTTTGGCTTTAATGAATAATTGTAAATCTATCTAATCTAACAATTGAGACGGGGGGTGACTCATACATTTTATTCACTTGAATGACAAAATTGCAGAAAGATTACTTAACCCCAGGTTAAACAAAATATGAAAATACATATAAATGAGGAAATGCTTAGCTTCTATGTATGTATTGTTTGATTTCGTTGTATTTCAGTGACAGCAGCCTTTTTCTTTTTGTGAAAAAGAATTGTAATTGCTTCAATGGAAATTTTTAACATAGAATATCCATAACAGTTGTTCTGTCTATCTGATAGATATGAAAACCCTCTTTTTGTCCATCTGATTGATAAAATCAGAATCCAAAGGACCTAACTCTTACCTTACATCAGTCTTTTTTAGCTATATCACAAAAAAAAAACAAATTGAATTTCTTGTTCGATCTAGTTATCTGCTTTAAATTATTGATGAATCAATTCGAAAAGAAAGAGAGATTTCTCTTTGATAATCAAATGTAGTCTTTACTGTCAAACTTTATTCAAAAAATGATGTTGAAATAGAAAACTTTTTCAATTAGAAACACTTTTACTGATTCCTTGGGAGTTGAATCTTTGATATTTGAAGAAGTTAGAGTTGGGGCAATGTCAATCTAAATCTAGCCCTAGCCTATCGAGTCACTTGAGGATACAAGATTCAAAAAGAATGTATTTATTCGTATTATTTATATTAGTATTTCTATATTTCTCTTAGATATTTCTGTTAATTTGTTTTATTTTTTTAGAAAATCAGATTTTTCAGAAAAATTTGGATCATCTATGTATAGAAGAAAAAAGGATAGATTACTATGTCTATGGACGGCTGAACCAATGACTATTCATGATTCGATAATTGAATCAATTCCATACGGGTTCCAAATTAGAGAAATGTTATGGTAAAACTTCGTTTGAAACGATGTGGTAGAAAGCAACGTGCGACTTGAAGGACGCGATCCGATGTGGATTCTTAGTCTTACATCCACCATTTTATATAGGAATGAAAGTGCTCTTGGCTCGACATCATTTGTTGCACTATAACCCCTCTTTTTTGTTGGGTTGTAATGTAAATAAACATAGTACATGATGGAGCTCGAGTAGAAAGTCTTAATTCATTTCTCGGGGGCAAGGATCTAGGGTTAATGCCAATCAATAAATTGAAACAACTTCGTAAGTAGATCTTCGATATAGAAATCGAAAGGATCCGATTTCAGCAAGTTTCAATTTAAAAAGAAAATTTGTTGGAATTGAGAAAACTCTTTTGATCCAAAGTGTATCATCCGAGAATCAACCGTTCGTATGATTCTTTGGTAGAAAGAAATCACAAAAGGGGTATGTTGCTACCATTTTGAAAAGATTGAGAAACACCGAAGTAATGTCTAAACCCAATGATTTAAAACAAAGAGAAAGGATCCCGAAACGAGGAAACACCGTTTTAATTGTCTCAATAACTGGATCAAAATAAAGAATCAAAATAGATTTTCAATGAGACAAACAAAAAGGGGGGTTAAAGACTACTCAATAAATGAAATTGCCTAAAGAGTTTCCTTTGAGCTATTTTTGAGAATTATACAACTTGAGTTATGAGTACAAATGATTTTTTTTAGGAGGGATGAAGAAAAAAACGAGTGAAATCATAGTCTAATTCATTTTATGGACCTTTTTGCCATTCATTAGAATTCTATATATAGATATAGAGAAAACTTCGAATCATTTTTTCTCGAGCCGTACGAGGAGAAAACTTCCTATACGTTTCTAGGGGGGGTATTGTTTATCTACATCTATCCCAATGAGCCGTCTATCGAATCGTTGCAATTGATGTTCGATGTCGAAGAGAGGGAAGAGCTCTTCGGAAAGTGGGTTTTTATGATCCGATAAAGAATCAAACTTATTTAAACGTTCCTGCTATTCTCTATTTCCTTGAAAAAGGGGCTCAGCCTACAGAAACTGTTGAGGATATTTTAAGGAAGGCCGAGGCTTTTAAGGAACTTCGTCCTAATCAAACGCAATTAAGAAAATAAAAAAAAAAGGGGGGGGTGATTCTTATATAACTTTGTATTGTATAATTTGTTTCTACTTCATTTTACTTATTGATTTCCCCACCTAAACCTTTTTCTATCTATGTAGTGCCAATCCAACACAAGTCCTTACTTTTTTGAATATTATTGAAATTTTTTTTTTCATTGTATTCTTTTCTCAACATTTATATTGACAACAATGTATCGAACAAATATAATTCATTGTGATAAGTGGATTTTTTTTATTTCCGTCCCATAGGTTTGGTTTTTATCTTACTTCATTCAAATGATGGGTTCGTTGGATTCGCTTTGATACAAGAAGTCTTTTTTGATTGAAAAAGTGAATAACATAGAGGTGGTCTATCCATTTTGTCATTTACTTATCTTTTTCTTTTTTTTTTATTGGCGAATTTCCTGTATTTTCATCTGATCTATTGATTTCGATGTTCCGAATCAATTAGAAAATATATGTTTTTTTATAGTTTTTGCTTTCTTAGTGCAATGGTTTGATTGCCTCGTATAATCATTTATTTTGATTCTGATTGTATCTATACTATACGTCCTTTTCTTTTATTCCTATTCGGGTTGCTAACTCAACGGTAGAGTACTCGGCTTTTAAGTGCGACTAGGATCTTTTACACATTGGGATGAAGCGATGGATTCGTCCATACTATCGGTAAAGTTTGGAAGACCGCGACTGATCCGGAAAGGGAATGGATGGAAAAAATAGCATGTCGTATCAACGAAGAGTTCTGAGAATATTTCATTCTTTCCGGATCGGTATAAAACCTTGTTTTAATTATTGAAACGGAGTAAAGTGAATTCAATTTCAAGTTGGGTCAAATGAATAAATGGATAGAGATAGAGCCCTATGGCTTCAATTAATTATAGGGAAAGAAAAGCAACGAGCTTCTGTTCTTGATTTGAATGATTGCCCGATCTAATTAGACGTTAAAAATAGATTAGTGCCTGATACGGGAAGGGCTTCTCCCATGAGTGAATTCTTGATTTTTTAACGAATCCTAACTATTGCCATTCTTTATTATATTAAGGAATCCTAACTATTGCCATTCTTTATTATATTATGGAATGGAGATGTGCGTGTAAAAGAAACAGTATATTGATAAAAAATGATCCAAAATCAAAAGAGCGATTGGGTTGAAAAAATTAAGGATTTCTAACCACGTTATCTTATAACGAACATAAACCAATGAAATTAAATAGAAAAACGGAGGATAGAGAATCTGTTGATAAGTTTACCTATATCCGAGGTATCTATTCGTTTCTTATAAGAAAAGAATACCCTGTTTTGACTGTATCGCACTATGCATCATTTGATAACCCCCCCAATCCTCTACTTTTTGTTGAAATAGAATTTCAAATGGAGGAATTCAAAAGAGATTTTGAGCTAGATGGGTCTCAACAACACTACTTCTTATATCCACTTATCTTTCAGGAGTATATTTATGCACTTGCTCATGATCATGGTTTAAATAGAGCGCATTTGTTGGAAAATGTAGGGTATGACAATAAATCTAGCTTACTATTTGTGAAACGTTTAATTACTCGAATGTATCAAAAGAATCATTTTATTTTTTCTGTTAAGGATTCTAACCAAAATTTATTTTTGGGGCGCAATAAGAATTTGTATTCTCAAATGATAGCAGAGGGATTTGCAGTCATTGTAGAAATTCCATTTTCTCTACGCTTTTTATCTTCCCTAGAAAAAAAAGGGAGAGTCAAATCTCATAATTTACGATCAATTCATTCAATATTTCCTTTTTTAGAGGACAAATTTTCACATTTAAACTATGTATTAGATATACTAATACCTTACTCAGCCCATTTGGAAATTCTGGTTCAAACTCTTCGCTACTGGGTAAAAGATGCCCCCTCTTTGCATTTATTACGATTCTTTCTCCACGAGTATCCTAATTTGACTAGTCTTATTATTCCAAAGAAAGCCGGTTCTTCTTTTTCAAAACGAAATCAAAGATTCTTTTTCTTCCTATATAATTCTCATGTATGTGAATACGAATTCATCTTCGTCTTTCTCCGTAACCAATCTTCTCATTTACGATCAACATCTTCTGGAGCCCTTCTTGAACGAATATATTTCTATGAAAAAATAGAACATCTTGTAGAAGTCTTTGCTAAGGATTTTCAAGCCAATCTATGGTTGTTCAAGGATCCTTTCATGCATTATGTTAGGTATCAAGGAAAGTCAATTCTCGCTTCAAAGGGGACCTTTCTTTTGATGAATAA